GAGCAGGTACTAATATTTTGGATTCGTGTATTTCAGTTAAAAGACCTGAAGTAGCAAAACCCTGGGTAAAAATAGCACTTGGTCCAATTATTGTGCTTAGAAGATTTTGATTTTTTTTGAAATACGGGACTATATGAATCAGGGAAAAACTCCATGAAAGGAAGATTAATGATTCATATAAATCACTTAGTGGAAAATGTCCCGAATAAACCCAACGAGTAACTAATAATCCTGTTATACAGGAAAAAGTCATTATCATCCCCTTTTCGGATGAATCATATAGTTTTACGATTTCATCGACTAAAAAAGTTATGAAATGAATTGTAATTACAATTGAAACAATCGAAAAAGAAATATGAGTTAATATATGCTCTAAAGTTGAAAATATCATAATTTTTTTTAAGGAGTCCCATAATTATAAAAAGGAAATCGGAAATTGAATTCATTATAGGATCTATTTACTTTTTTTAGGAGATGACATGCCGCCACTCGGACTCGAACCGAGATGCTCTAGCACTGCTTCCTAAGAGCAGCGTGTCTACCAATTTCACCATAGCGGCTTGTCTTGAATTCATAATACCCTATGAATAAGCAATCGTCTAGATTTAAGAATTAAATTGTTGCAATATTTTTTAGGAAAGATTCAAATTGATGAATAAAAATTCGTTCAAATAGGTATTTGAAGGTTCATTATTTGAATTTAGGGTCTTAGTTTTAGTGTGTATTTTAGACTCTCCTCGACTTGAACTCTTGGAAAACTAGATAGTCCAACTATGAATTAAGGGATAGAACCCCCCCCCCCAAAAAAAACATTTTTGTTTTGTTTTAATGAACTGTTTTTGATTTATTTGATTTCAAACATCGAAACCAAAAAATCCATTTTATCAATGAACAAAAAAATTTTGGATCAGTAAAAATTGACACATATTTATCCAAAAAAATTTGTTAAGTGTTTTTGAGTGGATTGATGGCAATAAATATATGGGAGTCTATATAGGAATTCATAGAAAATCCAAAAAGAAGAAAGTTGCACAAAAAGGTTTAGAATTTTAATCAATTAGTTTCAATGATTTTGATTTTTGACTCGCCTTTCTATAGAAAAAACGTGGATCTAGAGAAAAAAGGTATATTATTGTTTATATTATTGTAAGAAACAGGCTGATGGGGAAAATAATACTCCCCACCTTGGAAATGAGAAAATATACTAAAAAGACAATTACATATCTTATGTTTTTTTGTCAAAAAAAAGGATTCTTTTTTTTTTTTGAATTCAGTACAGTAAAGAGAAAAATCCTTATTCTAATTCTAAGAGCGAAACAAATTCCATTTCCTATTGATTAACTCAACAGGGAATGGAAAGCGGGAATTTTATTTTCGAAACGAAATGAGTCAATTTTTGAGTCAAGCCGATTCAGATTATTGTAACATGTTATGTTTTATTTCTTATTTTATTTGTTTGTTGCACAAAAAAACTTTTGGAATTCCCGGTAGAAATAGATTTCCCTAAGGAAAACGCTTTTAACGCTGCCCAATACCCCTTCCTTTTCCAAAAATTTTTACGAATACGCTTTTTTGATGCAGAAGTACGTTTTTTTGGAACTGCCATTTAAATAAAAATTAAGAGATTACTCATTGGTATAGCTGGATGTGAAAGACATCTATTGTTCAAAAGAAATTTGCGCTTTGCCAATTCATTATGTATTTCTTTTCTAGATAATATTTTTGATTCTAAAATCAAAAAGAATACATAAGATGCGTGAAAGATATGGGAAAATCACATAAACTATTTTTATTACTATAAAAAAAAAAGAATATTCTTTTTTTTTAGTAACTTGTCAAATTCGCGAAAAATATGCCTAATTTAACTTGAATTTGAAAGTTCGAAGGAGACTAGTAATTAATCTGCTTTTTTCATATGATTTGACCAATTGTAACTTCTTGATTTGAATATTTGAAGTATTTAGCAGAAACTTCTAAAGAATAAGTATAAAAAGAAATAAAAATTCAAAAATTCTATTTCTATTTAAGTTATTAAGTTAGTGCATATCTTTATTTTTTTATTGACTCCTTTCAAAAAGAGGTAAGATCCGGTGAATCGGAAACAATTAATATTAATTAAGAATTAAAAAACTTTTTTTATGGAACAGACATATCAATATGCGTGGATCATACCTTTCCTTCCACTTCCAGTTCCTATGTTAATAGGAGTAGGACTTCTTCTTTTTCCGACAGCAACAAAAAATCTCCGTCGTATGTGGGCTTTTTCGAGTATTTTATTGTTAAGTATAATCATGATTTTTTCAACTAATCTGGCTATTCAGCAAATAAAAAGCAGTTCTATCTATCAATATGTATGGTCTTGGACCCTCGATAATGATTTTTCTTTAGAATTCGGCTACTTGATCGATCCACTTACTTCTATTATGTCAATGTTAATCACTACTGTTGGAATTATGGTTCTTATTTATAGTGATAATTATATGGCTCACGATCAAGGATA